AATTGTATCTGATTAAATCCAGGTATTGTGGACATTGCGTCTATCCCGGATTCTTTTGAAATTGGCAGTGATTTATACTCATCCATATCGAATTCTCCAAAAAACAAAAACAAAAATAAATACCATTTTGGCTGGCTCATTATCCATCAAATCAAATCCTATAGATCTAACAATGATGGAATTTCGATTCTATGAATCTTTGACTGGAATCTATGAGATAGGTGGAATAAAAATTTATACTTAACTTAAATTGGCATTTTTAAGAGATGCAAATGGAACGGAATTGATAAAACAGTCCTAGAAACAGAATTCTCCCACTTAGGCTTACTATGTTTTAGGATTTTTTTTAGAATATCAAAACTGATTCAGTTTCTTATATTATAATGTATAACGGTATTTATATTCTAATCTACTTGAATATTGAATACCAGAAAACCATCTGAATTTGTATTTATTAAACGTTAAACACGTGCAAAAATACCTCGTCTGGCCGTCTTCTTGCTTTGTTTAATGCTCTCCTTTCTCTCCTTTCCGCAAAAATACCTCGTCCGGCCGTCTTCTTGCTTTGTTTAATGCCCTCCTTTCTCTCCTTTCCGTGGTCAATTGACAGCCTGACTTAGGGCGAAATATAATTGCATCGCGCAGACCAAAATAATCTTTTGGTTACTCACTGCGAATACTGAAAGAAGAATGAAAGAAGAAAGAAAGTTCTCGACCTTTGTTTTTCGGTTTGATTCAGAAACTTTATTTCATTGGTCTTTCTCTTTTTCAAGTTTCAAGATTGTATAGTTTAATGGTAAAGTTTGATTACCATTAACCCCCAGAATAGTTAACGAGTCTTTCGGTTTGATCCTATTCATCTCCTAAAGGGGCCGCCTCTCTGCACCTATCCGATTTTTTGTGTTTTCCTTATGCTGATCCTCGGCCCCTATGGTCCAGCGGTTTCACGACTTCTCTCTTTCACGGAGATAACGAGGGTTCAAGTCCCTCTGGGGGTAAATCATGCCCATAGGAATGATATTTTCAATCGTCTAAAATCAATTAGGCGTTGGGTCGATGCCCGAGTGGTTAATGGGGACGGACTGTAAATTCGTTGACAATATGTCTACGCTGGTTCAAATCCAGCTCGGCCCAACAATTCGCCAATCTACCATCAGATGGTAGAACCCTCTTGTTCTTAAGAAATACCTGATACGAGAGAATAAAAAAGAATCGAAATTTTCTGCTAGATCCCTTCTGATTCCCCTGGGATTGTAGTTCAATAGGCAAGAGCACCGCCCTGTCAAGGCGGACGTTGCGGGTTCGAGCCCCGTCAGTCCCGACGGATCCAATAAGTACATCAATTCGCCTCTCCATTTTCTGTGAAATAAGGGACAGAGAGCATAATTTAATTCCGAAGGTCTTTCCCCCCTTTTTTTCAGGATTCTGTCGAAGAAAGAACAAACCCTAAACTAAAATGAAAATAACTAAAATAGTGAAGTTGATAGAATATTCCATCTTTGCTCCCGCGACTCATCTTTATCATACTTCTTTGTCTTCCAAAGAAAATTGGATCATTAAAAAAACGGCGTTTAGAACCTAATTCCTCTCTTTTTCCACTTCGCTTTGTATTGTTTGTTGGGGTTTTGTAGTTAATGGAAAGGGACGGGTGGTTAGATGCTACTTCATTTGATGGTTCTACAAGGAAGACCTAAGGTAGGTTATAGAAAAGACGGATAAATAAAGGAATTTTGGATTGGGCCGGGAATCCGATCTTGGATTCGGTATGGATAAAAGATCTTCGTATGTTATACTATTCAATTCTCGACGACGAATTAATTTAATAGCTCAGATATTGTTATTCATGATATTGATCCGATTCAAGATCATCGATAGGGAATGCATTCATTGAATTGACAGGTGAAAGATTTATCATCTCTATGGGATTAAATCCCGAGTTATTGTGAAATAAAAAAAACGATGAGATTATGGAAGTAAATATTCTTGCATTTATTGCTACTGCACTGTTCATTTTAGTTCCTACTGCTTTTCTACTTATAATTTACGTAAAAACAGTCAGTCAAAATGATTAATTACTTTAGTTGAAGAAATCAAATGAAAAGGATTCTATTTTTACGTCTTAAATGAAATCAACGGGCTATAATCGGCGGTATTCTATGAGATCCGAGAGTATGGTAAGTAAGAAATAAATTTATTTCTTACCATACTCTCTATTAGTGTTATTGTAGTGTATAAAGTTGTACTTGACTTTCTAATAAAGTTGGTACTATATTAGCTTTTATCTTCAATATCTGTAGTTATTAATCCATATATGGAATTGACGTAGGACCCAATTCTATTTCTTTGATACATCTATTTATTCCGATAATAATCGTTTTACTGTTATAGAATACATTTCTCCACTAGAATCCAATGGAATTTCGAAATGAAGATATATTTATTTGAAAATTATTTCAATTCAAATAAAAAAATGCGTTGCAGAACGATCTATAAAACAATTGATACCGTTTCATTCCTCAACTAAATTAGGAGTGCTTCTAAAGTCCACTTCTTCCCCATACTACGAGTGAAAGGGAAAATGTAAAGACTACCATTAAAGCAGCCCAAGCGAGACTTACTATATCCATGTGAATTATGTCCCTTATCTCTATGATAGAATTATTCCATTATTGCTCACTAATAATAGTAGAATCAATGGTCCAGAGTCAAAAAGGGAGTCTGGCCAAACACTATTCATGAACCAATCAAATAAATCCATTTCTAAAAAATTACTATATGATATGATTTCTAATCGGCAAAGACTAAACACAAGTAAAATACACAATGACACCACAAAGGAATGTTACTAATGGAACATGTAGTAATAAAATAAGAGGGCCATTCCTTTTTTTTTGCCTTCATAAGTAAAAATAGCGAAATTGCTATCTATTACATACTTTTCTTTCCTATTTGATCTAATCCGTACCCTTTCCCGATTGTCTCTCTGAAGCAGTTGGGAGATAGTATATTATACTCTTCAGGAGGGGAAAAAATGATTTTTTTCACTTTTTCTATACTTTTTCTATAAATTTTTCTATACTTTTCTATAAAAAAGTAAATTATCCATCCAATCTCACTCTAATAGTGATTCAATGCCTGAACACTCAGAGATTCTTGCGAGTCTATATTCGATTCGTGATGAGGCGGCACCCGGATTTGAACTGGGGAAAAAGGATTTGCAGTCCCCCGCCTTACCACTCGGCCATGCCGCCAAAACGATACATAATAGTACAAAATTTTCCCTTTTTTGGGTTGGATTACTAAACTTTAGTTTATTGTACTTGCATCTTGCATCCTTTTTTTAATCCTTTTTCTAAATTTAGAAAAATTAGAAAATAAATCCTTTTTACCCTTTTGATTTTTACCCTTTTGATTGTATTTGATCCACCCCTTCGATTGATTGTATAGTATCTCAAAACGCACAATGCCGAAAAACTTCCCCTCACTTTTCTATTGAAAAATCAAATGTATATTTTCATCCAAAAAAGACAAAATTTATGACAAATGGGAACCATTAACTATTCGTTGACGGAGAATTCCTGAATGATTCTTGGGTTTGAATCTAAAATTTGGTTTGCCTAATGACATAAGAAAATACAAATTGATACATACTTAATCAGTATTGATTCTTTTTAATCAAAAATCCTTCTCAATTTCCATTATAACAAAAATTATAAGTATATGTAAACCCCAGAGCGTAAATTGTTACACAGATACCAAATTGGGTATCTTATTTATATTGCCTATAAATAAAGGGAATTTGTTGGAACAAAAAAAGGCCCGGCTGGGTATTGACCGGGCCAGGCCCAAAAGGCACTTCGAACAAAATAAAAGCAAGAAGGTCTTCCTTATTTATCTTTCTATTTGGATCTTTCGAGCATCTAAATGGAATTGCTAATTATATAATAACGATAAAGAATGTCAAAGAAATACTTTCTTTAATCCTTACTTGATGTGTAATGTAAGATAGTAATTATCTTTTTCAATTGGGAGAGATGGCTGAGTGGACGAAAGCGGCGGATTGCTAATCCGTTGTACGAGTTATTCGTACCGAGGGTTCGAATCCCTCTCTTTCCGTTTCCGTTGATGACTTTCCATTTTTTTCTTTCAAATTTCGCAACCCCCCTTTTTTTTACTAGTTAAACGTGTGGAATAGATAAAAGAAAATCTTAATAAAATTGTAAAATCAAGCAAGAAAAACGAAATTTTTATTTTATTCTTCACGTCCAGGATTACGTCCTGGATCATTGGATAGGAATCCAAAGATGAAGAGAGAAACAAAGAATATTACTACTGTGTAAACGAAAAGTTTGAGAGTAAGCATTACACAACCTCCAAGATCATTTTTTGAAAAAGGAAAACGAGAAAAGATAATAGATCCTCCATTTTTATATCACATATCCTATTTTGACACCAAGAAATGAATTCTAGAAATAGAAAAGAATGTTCATAAATTCAAATGAAGTTGAAATTTGTAATAAGAGTCTTTGATTACCGCAAATCACTTTCATACCCACAATTAGATATTGTAAGGAACCCTAACCTAATAAGGTCTTTCGCCGGAAAAAGGGTTAGAATCGGGAAATGGGGCGAACCGGATTTTTCGCAGCTATCCAAGAATTTCAATGTTTGAATCGAAGGTTCATACTGTCAGACTTATTTGATCTTATCAATTGTTATAATTTTTCTCGAATAAATCATGAATTTTCTAGGATAGTATTAAAGATCTTATCGAAAACTTACAGCAGCTTGCCAAACAAAGGCTAAAAGAAAAAAGAACAGGGGTATTACTGGCATAACATCTACGATTGGATTCAAAAAAGCATAGGCTTCGGGCAATTTGGCGAAGAAAAGACTACTCGGATAAAGGGCAGAATTAAGACAGATCAAACTAAAGATATTAAGCATAACAGACATTTTGTTCGTCGAGATAATTGCATTTTGATTGAGTTATTGATATAAGGAAAAATGAAGAAAGTAAGGTAGACAAAAAAATCCTTCTTTTTCCACCCAATCAAAAATCCTCCAATTCTCAAAGGAGAATAGAAGAAATCATACTTTCATACAATATCTTAATTGAATTATATGTAATGATCAATAAATTCAGTTGAATTCTAGATATACACATGTCAAAATCCTAGCACGAATCTATAATATATTCTATAAAGAATAAAGATTTTCTATAGATAGTTGGACTGGAATTGACGAACACTTAATACCAATATTATTCTTTATTAGTGTCCAATAAAAATATAAATGGGGCGTAGCCAAGTGGTAAGGCAACGGGTTTTGATCCCGCTATTCGGAGGTTCGAATCCTTCCGTCCCAGAGCATATCCATTGTATCCGAATACAGCTTTTTTGTTCAACAAGATTCTGTTTCAAGGCCTAATATTGGATAGAATATGATTCTTCTTTCTTTTCTGATTTTGAATGATTCTTTTCGTAATCATATCTCAGTTTTTCACAAACTGAACTAAATCTGGTTCAAATGACATGCAAATGTAACTGAATCCTTTTGTGATCCAGATAAGATGGGACATAGATCACAGTTGCAGAAAGATTACTTAACCTCAGGTTAAATAAAATATGAAAATACATATAAAACCAGGAAGTGCTTAGCCTATAGGTATGTATTGTTATCCTATTTCAGTGACAATAGTCTTTCCATTTTTGTGAAAAATAATTTGCATCCCTAAAATATTAAAATTTAAATATTTAACAATGATATTTATTTTTATTGTTCGATCTATTTATCTTATTTGCTTTAAATCATTGACAATTCGACTCGAAAAGAAACATAGATTTATCTTTCTTATGATAATCAAATATAGTCTTTACTGTAAAACTTGACTCAAATAATGATGTATAAGGATGTATAAGTAGGAAACTTTTTCAATTATCAAGATTTGTAATGATTCCTTATGGGTTGAATCTTTGGGAAGTTGGAAATGGGTCAGTCTATCTTATTGAGTCACTTGAAGAGGCAGAGTCAAATAGAATTTATTTATTCGTGTTATTTCTGTTAGTTATGTTATTTCTATATTTATATTTCTTCATATTTCTATTATATATTTTTTTTAGATAGAGAGTTATAGAAAAATGTTTCCTTCATATAAAAAAGACGGGGTCTTGCTAAGATTTTTTCAGAAAAATATTTCTTATCTATGTAGATAAGAAAAAATATAAATTACTATGTCTCTGTACCGACTGAACCAATGACTATTCATGATTCCATAATTGAATCAATTCCATACTGGTTCCAAATTAGAGGAATGTTATGGTAAAACTTCGTTTAAAACGATGTGGTAGAAAGCAACGTGCGACTTGAAGGACACGATCCGGTGTGGATTCTTATTCTTACATCCACCATTTTATATAGGAATGAAGGTGCTCTTGGCTCGACGTCGTTTGTTCTATTCTACTAGAACCCTTCTTTTTTTATTGGGTTGTAATGTAAATAGTTCATGATGGAGCTCGAGTAGAAAGTATTGATTAATTTCTCAGGGGCAACGATCTAGGGTTAATGCCAATCAATAAATTGGAACAACTTCGTAAGTATATCTTCGATATAGAAATTGAAAGGATCCGATTCGAGCAAATTTTCAATTCAAAAAAATTTGTTGGAACGGCTAAAACTTTTTTCGATCCACAGTGTATCGCGCGCGAATCAACCGTCGGTATGATTCTTTGATAGAAAGAAATCACAAAAGGGGTATGTTGCTACCATTTTGAAAGGATTAAGAAGCACCGAAGTAATGTCTAAACCCAAGGATTTAAAACAAAGATAAAGGATCCCAGAACAAGGAAACACCACTTCAATTGTCTCACGGATCCGAATAAAGAATCCAAATAGATTTTAAACGAGACAAAAGGGGGGTTAAAGACCACTCAATAAAAAATATCTTAAATAAAAATCTTTAAGATATTTGAGAATTATTCAACTTGAGTTATGAGTACAAATGATTTTTTATTTTTTCAGGAAGGGTGCTAAATAAATATGAGTTAAATTATAGGCTAATTTATTTTCTAATTTATTTTACGGATTCCTTTCCTATTTATTAGAATTTTATCCATAGACAAAACTTCGAATCATTTTTTCTCGAGCCGTACGAAGAGAAAACTTCCTATACGGTTCTAGGGGGGGGGGGTTCTTTTTCATCTACATCTATCCCGATGAGCCGTCTATCGAATCGTTGCAATTGATGTTCGATCCCGAAGAGAAGGAAGAGATCTTCGGAAAGTGGGTTTTTATGATCCGATCAAGAATCAAACTTATTTAAACGTTCCCGCTATTCTCTATTTCCTTGAAAAAGGCGCTCAGCCTACAGGAACTGTTCAGGATATTTTAAAAAAGGCAGAGGTTTTTAAGGAACTTTGCCCTAATCAAGCGAAATTCAATTAAATTAAGGAAATAAAAACTAAGGGTAGGATAGTGATTTCTATATAATTTTGGATATCT